ATTATATAAAATAAACTAATAACCAACTTATTGCTTCGTATTGTCGAGATCCCAAGAAACAGTCACTATATGAATGAGTGGATCTATCATATGGTTGTAGCAACTGAAATTCTTTCAACAAAAAATAGATCTGATTATGGGTTGTAAAGCAAAAAAAAAATAAAGGGATGCGGATAAATGGAAGGATGATAGAAAGAAAGAACAAAAATATCAATGATATATGATTCCAATATGTATGGTCTATGAATCACGTCATAAAAGGCAGTGTGATAAAGCATCAATACTGATAATCAATACTGATAAGATAATTATAAATATAAGAATTTAAAAATGAAATAATTTTAAATAGAATAAAATAATAAAGAGCCTTCAGGTTAATAAAAACTGAGGAAATTGACTTGGGAACGAATTTTGTTGGAAGCTCCATTGCAAAGTTCGGACCTAACCATTAATGGAGAAGCTATGGGAACGACAGAACCTGTGACTGCATAGGCTTCTATTGAAAACGAATCCTAATAATTCATTGGGTGGGATGGCGGAACGGACCAAGAAAAAATTGATTTATTCTGAGAGGTTATGAATTGAACCTTCGAATGAAACAGGAAAGAGTAAATATTCGCCCGCGAAACCTCTATTTATTGGATTACAATCTTTTGTCGTAATTCGATAGAGGTAAAAAAAAAATAAGAAAAGGATTCGTTATGTTATATATATAAAAAAAAAGAGAAACATTACATTATCTATAAAGATACATAAATGTACACACACGTCTAGCTGTATTGTATATCTTGTATCTACATTTTCCTTCTTATGTAAGAAATTAAATATCAATAAAAGCCATTACTTGGTGTATTATCTATTAATGTGTACCTATTAATGTGTATCTATTAATGTGTATCTATAATATTATTTTATTGAATTTGAATCCTTTCATTCGCGAGGAGCTGGATGAGAAGAAACTCTCATGTCCGGTTCTGCAGTAGAGATGGAATTAAGAAACAACCATCGACTATAACCCCAAAAGAACCAGATTTCGTAAACAGCATAGAGGAAGAATGAAAGGAATATCTTGTCGAGGCAATCATATTTGTTTCGGCAGATACGCTCTTCAGGCACTTGAACCTGCTTGGATTACAGCTAGACAAATAGAAGCAGGGCGAAGAGCAATGACACGATATGCGCGTCGTGGTGGAAAAATATGGGTACGTATATTTCCCGACAAACCTGTTACAGTAAGACCCGCGGAAACACGTATGGGTTCGGGGAAGGGATCCCCTGAATATTGGGTATCCGTTGTTAAACGGGGTCGAATACTTTATGAAATGGGTGGAGTATCAGAAACTGTAGCTAGAGCAGCTATCTCAATAGCTGCGCGCAAAATGCCTATACGAACTCAATTTCTTATTTCAGGATAGAGATGTAGAACTAAACAAAAAGGAGTATTGGGGATGAAAAAACAACCGCAGGTTTATTTATTTCTGGACGGACAATATTTCTTTTTTTTCTTTCATACTTTTGCATTGAAATAACAGATTGAAATAAAAATGATATGATTCAACCTCAGACCCTTTTGAATGTAGCGGATAACAGCGGAGCTCGAAAATTGATGTGTATTCGAATCATAGGAGCTGGTAATCACCGATATGCTCATATTGGTGATGTTATTGTTGCTGTAATCAAAGAAGCAGTTCCCAATATGCCTCTAGAAAGATCAGAAGTAATTAGAGCTGTAATTGTACGTACATGTAAAGAACTCAAACGTGAAAACGGTATGATAATACGATATGACGACAATGCTGCAGTTGTCATTGATCAAGAAGGAAATCCAAAAGGAACTCGAGTTTTTGGTGCGATCGCTCGAGAATTGAGACAGTTAAATTTTACTAAAATAGTTTCATTAGCTCCCGAAGTATTATAAATAGTAATAGATGAGACTATGATATAGTAGGGTATCTGAAATAGATCAAATAGATCAAATTAGTAGATTGTGCCTCACGTATATACTTTATAATAAAAAAAAAGGAAACATGTTGATTATATCAAAATTAGGAGGAACCTATAATTCTAGTTCGTCATGGGTAGGGACACTATTGCCGATCTAATAACTTCTATAAGAAATGCTGACACGGATAAAAAAGGAAGGGTTCGAATAGCATCTACAAATATCACCGAAAACATTGTTAAAATACTTCTACGAGAAGGTTTTATTGAAAACGTTCGGAAACATCAGGAGAGTAACAAATATTTCTTGGTTTCAACTCTGCGACATAGAAAAACCAGAAAAGGAATATATAAAACTAGAACCATTTTAAAGCGTATCAGCCGGCCCGGCTTACGAATTTATTCCAACTATCAACGAATTCCTAAGATTTTAGGTGGAATGGGAATTGTAATTCTTTCTACTTCTCGAGGTATAATAACAGATCGAGAAGCTCGACTAGAAAGAATTGGAGGAGAAATTTTGTGTTATATATGGTAATCTTCCACCTCTGGTATCCGAATTTGATCTCTAACTTCCTATTTGTAAAATAGAGAGGAAAAGTGAGTTATATAACTCTTCCTCCATTAGTTGATACTTCAAGGAGGTTACCTGGAATGAAAGAACAAAAATTGATTCATGAGGGTTTAATTACTGAATCACTTCCCAACGGTATGTTCCGGGTCCGTTTAGATAATGAAGATCTAATTCTAGGATATGTTTCAGGGAGGATCCGCCGCAGTTTTATACGGATACTACCGGGAGATAGAGTAAAAATTGAAGTAAGTCGTTATGATTCAACCAGGGGACGTATAATTTATCGACTTCGCAACAAAGATTCGAACGATTAGGTTATTTTTTTAACCATGGGTATACAATTCGAAGTTCAAAAAAAATTCAAGAGACTTATTCTCTTCCAAGAAGTGGATTCAGAATTAAGGTAAGGAATAAAAAATATGAAAATAAGGGCTTCCGTTCGTAAAATTTGTGAAAAATGTCGGCTGATTCGCAGGCGTGGACGAATTATAGTGATTTGTTCCAATCCGAAACATAAACAGAGACAAGGGTAATTCTTCTAAAAAAGAACTTTACTTTCCAAAATTAAAAAAGAAAATATGTAAAAATAAGGTAAAGGATCTGTTTTAACATGAAATGGATATCTCCGTATCTTTTCTTTTTGTATATTTCTGACTCATAAATATGAGATGATAAAATATGACAAAAGCTATACCAAGAATTGGTTCACGTAGGAATGGGCGTATTGGTTCACGTAAGAATGGACGTAGAATACCAAAAGGCGTTATTCATGTTCAAGCGAGTTTCAACAATACCATTATAACTGTTACAGATGTACGAGGTCGGGTAGTTTCTTGGGCCTCCGCCGGTACTTCTGGATTCAAAGGCACAAGAAGAGGAACACCTTATGCTGCTCAAGCTACAGCGGTAAATGCTATTCGTACAGTGGTTGATCAGGGTATGCAACGAGCAGAAGTTATGATAAAGGGTCCTGGTCTCGGAAGAGATGCAGCATTACGAGCCATTCGTAGAAGTGGTATATTATTAAGCTTCGTACGTGATGTAACACCTATGCCACATAATGGATGTCGACCTCCTAAAAAAAGACGTGTGTAGAAATAAGAATTAAACCGATTTCAAGAGAAATAAATGATCAAATAATAATACTAGTATAGTATGGTTCGAGAGGAAGTAGCAGGATCCACTCGAACACTACAGTGGAAGTGTGTTGAATCAAGAGTAGACAGTAAGCGTCTTTATTATGGTCGTTTCATTCTGTCACCACTTATGAAAGGTCAAGCTGATACCATCGGTATTGCCATGCGAAGGGCCTTACTTGGAGAAATAGAAGGAACATGTATCACACGTGCAAAATCTAAGAAGGTGCCACATGAATATTCTACGATAGTAGGTATTGAGGAATCAGTACATGAAATCTTACAAAATTTGAAAGAAATTGTATTGAGAAGTAATCTCTATGGAGTTAGAGACGCGTCGATTTGCGTAAGGGGTCCTAGATACGTAACCGCTCAAGATATCATCTCACCACCTTCCGTAGAAATAGTTGACACGACACAACATATAGCTAACCTGACGGAACCAATTGATTTGTGTATTGGATTACAAATCAAGAGAGATCGCGGATATCGTATGGAACCCATAAATGACTCTCAAGATGGAAGTTACCCTATAGATGCTGTATTCATGCCTGTTCGAAATGCGAATCATAGTATTCATTCTTATGGGAATGGGAATGAAAAACAAGAGATACTTTTTCTAGAAATATGGACAAATGGAAGTTTAACTCCTAAGGAAGCACTCTATGAGGCTTCTCGTAATTTGATTGATTTTTTTATTCCTTTTCTATATGCGGAGGAAGAGGACATTAATTTCGAAGAAAATAAAAACAGGTTTACTCTACCCTTTTTAACCTTTCAAGATAGATTAACTAATCTAAAGAAAAACAAAAAAGGAATTCCATTGAATTGTATTTTTATTGACCAATTAGAATTGCCTTCCAGGACCTATAATTGTCTCAAAAGGTCCAATATACATACATTATTGGACCTTTTGAGTAACACTCAAGAAGATCTTATGAGAATTGAATATTTTCGCATGGAAGATGTAAAACAAATATTGGACACTCTACAGAAGCATTTCGCAATTGATTTACCCAAGAATAAGTTCTCATTTTAAATCCATTGTAATTTTTTCATCTTCTTTTTCTAATTCTAATAGAAAGAAAATTCTAAAGAAAAAAAGAAAACAATTTTTCATCTTTGGCACGATCCGTATTTTCGCGGAATAGATCATAATCAAATTAATGTATCTAGGGAAGATTCACTTTGAAGTAACTATTCCCTAGATACCTACATCATGGTACTTCGCGGTTGAATCAATTTGAAAAAGACCTAAAGTTAGGGATTTATCAATAGGTAATGTTGCTCCAATACCTAACCAAAGAGCTACTGCGGTACCGATCAAAAAAACTGTTGTAGCTACTGGT